TTACAGTATACATACTGTAATTACAGCGCTACAAATTTATATGTAGGCAACATCAGTACGTCCAAAAAAAAATAAAATTCATCCTATTTCGTTTAACATTTTTTTATAAAAAATATGTTGGTATTACAGTTTCGTAAGTACACAAAAAATTTCTTTTTGCTTTGGGGGTTGGCCAGAAAAAGACTAAAGTACTGATTAGATTAATATGGGGGGTAGGGGGGTTAACCTTAAAATAAAAGTTTAACTCATGTTCAAAAGTTAGAATCTTAATTAAACAAGCTCCGGGGGGAAAGCTAAAATAAAATATTGAAAATTCAATAGGTAAAAAAAATATGTCTAAAATTCATGAATAAAATAACATACAATCTATTCTGGTAATATTATCATTTTCACCGTATGTTCAGATTTAGACTAAATAATCCCAACTTAAGACTTTATGGGGGATTGACTTCACAGAAAAAAAAAAACTCCAGATGAGGGCCGACTCAGTTATGCTGGCCAAGTGCACCTTGTTGTCAACCATTTTACCAGATGTCGGTTCAAGTTAAACGACCGTCACTCTACCGTCATTGTTCATAGATTCAAACCAGATGTCGGTTCAAGTTAAACGACCGTCACTCTACCATCAATGTCCATAGATCTGGTTAATGGATCTTCGAGGGTCAGGTTGGTGGTTTCTCGCCTGTGGGTAAGACCAAAAATCAGCGGGGCACACGAACACTTTCGTGGGGTAGTTATAAGAATGTACGATATACATAATATGTCCACCGCGCTACAAAATGATGATAAAATTACTACAAGAGGTATTTTAATTCCCAGAATTCTGGTTTTGGAGGCCAGGGGTGAGGGTGAAAATCCCCCCCTCTTGAAAAATTTTTTTGAGCGTTATTATATATTTAAATATTTGGGTGGGTTCTAGGGTAAGATCCGTTATTTCTTCTTAGGGGAAGATGATTGTGTGGAGAGGCCTGGAAGGAATGGAAGGGCCTGGATGGGTATTTAGGGAGAGGGTTATATCTCATTCTTCGGTTTACAAGACCGATGCTTTGGTTAAGCTACCTAAATATCATTTTATGGATTTATTTTCTCATAGCCCTAATAGGGGTATAATAATAATAAACAGGAGGAAATAAAGGGCTGATGCGATTTGTCCAATTTCGATAAATGGTTGTTCTACGGGTTGACCGCCGATTCATGTTAAAATAAGTGTGTTTGATACTAGAAGTCAAAAAAAGAGTTGAGTAAATGGGCGAAATATTAGGCTGCGTTGTTTTGATGTGTGAATTATTGGGATAATAATAAGAATTAAAATTGATGCAATAAGTGCAAGAACTCCCCCTAATTTATTTGGGATTGAGCGAAGGATGGCGTATGCGAAAAGAAAATACCACTCTGGTTGAATATGGGGTGGGGTAATTAATGGGTTGGCGGGTGTAAAATTATCAGGATCCCCAAGTAGATTAGGAGATAGTAGAGATAAAAGGGTTAGCGCCGCTAGTAGCATTAAAAATCCAATAGTATCTTTATAGGAGAAATAGGGATGAAATGGTACTTTGTCTGTATTGGCATAGATTCCTGTTGGGTTGTTGGACCCTGTTTCGTGAAGAAATAATAGATGAATAATACTAGCCCCTATAATTAGGAATGGCAATAGGAAGTGAAATGCGAAGAATCGAGTCAGTGTGGCTTTATCTACCGAAAAGCCCCCTCAGATTCATTGAACAAGTGAGTCTCCCATATATGGGATTGCTGACAATAGGTTGGTAATTACAGTGGCGCCTCAAAATGATATTTGTCCTCATGGCAGAACATATCCCACAAAAGCGGTAGCTATTACTAGGAACAATAAGATAATGCCGATGTTTCAGGTTTCTTTGTATATATATGAGCCATAATAGAGTCCGCGTCCGATGTGTATATAGATGCATATAAAGAAAAATGATGCTCCGTTGGCATGTAAATTTCGTATTAGTCAACCGTAGTTTACATCTCGACAAATATGTGCTACTGATGAGAAGGCTAGGGATGTATCGGCTGTATAATGTATTGCAAGAAATAATCCTGTTATGATTTGTGCAATTAAGCAGATTCCTAAAAGTGAGCCAAAATTTCATAGTGATGTTAGGTTTGATGGGGTTGGTAAATCTACAAATGATTCGTTAATAATTTTTAATAGTGGGTGAGTTTTACGAGTTTGGTGGGCCATTATAGGTTTTTATAGTTGAAGTACAACATTGGCTTTTCAGGTCATTGGTTTTGGTTAGAGTCCGGATAAAAATAATGTTATATTTAGGGTTTTTGGGAATATTAGGTTTAGTATTAGGCTTAGTTGCTGTAGCGTCAAATCCGTCGCCTTATTTTGCGGCGTTAGGATTGGTGTTGGCGGCTGTTTGTGGATGTTGAGTTCTTGTTGAATTAGGGGTATCATTTCTTTCCCTAGTTTTACTTTTAATTTATCTGGGTGGTATATTAGTCGTGTTCGCGTATTCTGCCTCATTGGCAGCTGAGCCTTATCCTGAGGCTTGGGGAAATTGGTCTGTGTGTATTTATATGATGTCTTATCTTTTAATAATAATTTTAGGGTATCTTTTTTTTAATTGTAATATAAGTTTAGAGTTTTTATTTACTAATTATTATGTTGAGTTTAGTACTATTGGTTTAGATTGAGGGGGTATTGGAGTAATATATTCTTATGGGGGGTATTTTCTAATGCTTTCTGGGTGAGTTTTATTTTTAACACTATTTGTAGTGCTAGAGGTTACTCGTGGATTATCACGAGGGTCTTTACGTGCTGTAAGATGAAAGTATAATAATTGTTAATAAGGAGGTCACTATAAATAATATTAAGTATACTTTAATTAGGCCTATTTGAATGTTTGTGATGGTTTTGATAACTGGCAATTGCTGGTTTGTAAATCCTTTTGGTCCTGATTTTTCATATCATAATATGTCTGTAGTATGAGTTGCAATGTTTTGGCCTCATAATAAGCTGATTTTTGGAAAAATTCGATGAGTTAATATGGGAAAAAATGCCAGTAAATTAAAAAATGAAAATATTTTTGTTTTTATTATATTTTTTGATGTTATGTTAATAATATCAGCGGCTACTAATAAGCCTAGTAGTGATACTATGATAGCCGAAAGTTTCATAATAAGTGGCATAGTTAATACCTGTGTCTTTATTGGTACTATATAAAAAATAATGAAAAATCCTGAAATTATACTTCCTCATGCAAGTCGTTTGATTGGATTAATAATTAAGAAGTTGTTCTCATTAATTTTGGAGAGGGGAAGATGGCGTGGAAATTTTATTGATGAGAAGTAAATAATGCGAAAGCTATATATTGCGGTAAAGGACGTTGCTACTAGTGTTATGATTAATGCTAGCGAGTTTAAGTTGGATATATTTATTGTTTCAATAATTGCATCTTTAGAAAAGAATCCTGCAAGAAATGGAGTGCCTGTTAGTGCAAGACTCCCAATAGTCAAACATGAAGTACTAGTTGGTAAAAGGTTTTGTAAGCCGCCCATTTTACGAATGTCTTGTTCATCATTTAAGCTGTGAATAATTAATCCAGAGCATAAAAATAATATAGCCTTAAAAAATGCATGGGTACAAATGTGAAAAAATGCCAATTGTGGTTGGTTTAGTCCAATTGTAACTATTATTAACCCTAATTGGCTTGAGGTTGAAAATGCTACAATTTTCTTAATATCATTTTGAGTTAGCGCGCAAGCCGCTGTAAATATAGTAGTTAGGGCTCCAAGGGAAAGACATATGGATAGAGCTGTTTTATTATTTTCTAACAAGGGTTGAAATCGAATGAGTAAGAAGATTCCGGCAACAACTATGGTACTTGAATGAAGTAGTGCTGAGACTGGGGTTGGACCTTCTATGGCAGCTGGTAATCAGGGATGTAATCCGAATTGTGCTGATTTTCCTATGGCAGCTATAATAAGTCCAAATAGAGGTAGTATTGAGCTGTTATTATATAAAAAAATTTGTTGTATTTCTCATGAGTTTAAGTGTACTGCTAATCAAGACATGCTAAGAATTAGGCCAATATCTCCGATACGGTTATATACGACGGCTTGTATAGCCGCGGTGTTAGCGTCTGCTCGGGCGTGTCATCATCCGATTAGTAAAAATGACATAATCCCGACTCCCTCCCAACCGATAAATAGTTGAAATAAGTTGTTTGCAGTGATTAAGATTATTATTGCTATTAAAAAAATTAATATATACTTAAAAAACCGATAAATATCTTTATCTGAATGTATATATCAAGTTGCGAATTCTAAAATTGATCATGTTACAAATATAGCAATGGGGAAAAAAAGGGTAGAGAATTGATCAAATTTAAAACTGGAATAAACCTCCAAGTTAAAAATTGATATTCAATGGAATGAGGTTACTACAGATTCAAGGCCATTAGCTATATAAATCATTAATGGAATGAGGCTAGTTATAAATGCAAATTTTACAGAGTTTTTAATATAAAAGGTTGAGTTTAATTTTTTTATTATAGATATTAGTAAGGGGATAATTAATATAAATAAGGATAATAGTATGGATGAATTAAAAATTAATATGGAATTCATAACTTTTACATGGGGTTGCACCAAGAGTTTTTGGCCCCTAAAACCAATGGATTACTATTATCCTTTAAAAGTTGAGGAGACTATGGATTTTAACCGTAGTAGTAGATAATTAGCAGTTTCTATGTCTCTTGACTCTTCTCGGCTTAAAAAGAGAATTTAACTCTTATTTCTAGAATCACAATCTAGTATTTTATTTAAATTATTTAAACATGTAAGTGCTCCGGAGATAAGTTCCGGTTTAAGAATGAGTAGAATTATTGGGGTCAGGTGAATGGTTAGAAGAATATGCTCTCGTGTAAATGTAGGAATTGTTGAATTTAGGTTAATTGGTAAAGGTCCACGCTGTGTTATTAAAAATATATACAATGTATATGAGGCTGTAATTAATGTTCCGAGTCCTGTAATTAATATAGTTCAGTTTGATCAATTAAATAATGATACTATAATTGTTAATTCGCCTCAAAGGTTTAACGATGGGGGGAGGGCCATATTAGATAAGTTAATTAATAATCACCAGGTTGCTGTAAGTGGTAATATTGTTTGTGCGCCACGTATTAATAGGAGGGTTCGACTATGTGTTCGTTCATAGTTTATATTAGCCAAACAAAATAATGCAGATGATACTAATCCGTGTGAGATTATCAAAATAATTGCCCCAGAGAAGCTTCATGGGGTTTGAATTAATGCGGCTGAAATAACTAGGCCTATATGGCTTACTGAGGAATATGCAATGAGAGACTTTAGATCAGTTTGTCGTATACAAATTATTCCTGTTATAATTACGCCTCATAGAGCCAAAATAATAAATGGATAGGATAGCTCTTTAGAGAGCGGGGTAAGTATAATTGAAATTCGCAGGATTCCATACCCCCCCAATTTTAATAAAACAGCTGCTAAAATTATTGATCCTGCAATTGGGGCTTCTACATGTGCTTTTGGAAGTCATAAATGTACTCCATAGAGGGGTATTTTTACCATAAATGCTAATAGGCATGCTATCCATCAGATTTTATCAGAAAATATTGAAAGCTGCATGGGGCAGGTAAGTTCTATTAAAAAAATCGATAAGGAGCCTGAAGTGTTTTGTAAAATTAGTAGTGCTACTAATAATGGTATAGAACCTGCTAAAGTATAAAATAAAAAGTATGTTCCTGCATTTAATCGCTCTGCTTGGTTTCCTCATCGGGTAATAATAATGAGCGTGGGAATTAAAGTAGCTTCAAATGTAATATAAAATAAAATTATTTCTGTAGCAGCAAATGCTAAGATCAGGGATATTTGTAGAATAATTATCATGGTAATGTATAAACGTTGACGGTTTTCTGTATTATTTTTTAAATGATTCTGACTTGCTAAAATTATTATTGGAAGAAGTCAGCATGTTAAAATTAATAATGGTGACGAAAGGGGGTCTAATCCTAAGTATTTGTTAACTAGTATTGCATGTTCTGATGGTAAATTAAATATTAATAGGCTCAACATAGCAATAATTAAACTGTTTATTGTAATTAGTGGTCATAATAGTTTTTTATTAGAAAATCATGTTACTGGCAGGAGCATTAAGGTTGGGATAATAATTTTTAACATTGTAGAAGATTAAGGTTTTTGAGGTGATCATTTCCGTGAGTTCGGGTAGTGGCTACTATAAGTGCGAGTCCAGTGCTTGCTTCACATGCTGAAAATGTTAATATAAATATTGGTAAAGAAAAGTATGATAATACTTCAAATTGAGTGGACCAAAAGGATAAAGCAATAAATAATGCTAGTATTATTCCTTCTAGGCATAATAGGGCAGATAATAGATGAATCCGATGAAATGTTAATCCTATAATACCTAGTATAAATGTTGTAAAAAAAGTGATATATGTGGGGGACATAAAATATTTTTGGGGTTTAACCAAAATTTACTAAGTCGAAATTAGGGATCTTATTTAGATTAAATATTTATTCTGCTCATTCTAATCCGCCTTGTACTCATTCATAAATTAATCCAATTGATAATAGAATAAGAATTACTGCTGATCATGTCAGTGTATATTCGGGGTTAAATAATTGTAATGCCCACGGGGTTGGTAGGAGGAGAGCAATTTCAAGATCAAATAGGAGAAATAGAATTGCGATTAAAAAAAATCGGATGGAGAATGGAAGGCGTGCTGAGCCTAATGGGTCAAATCCGCACTCGTATGGAGATAATTTTTCTAAGTCCGGGTTATTTAATGGAAGTCAAAAGCTAACGGTAATTAATACTAATGATATTGTTGTTGAGATTATTATTATTACTATAATTAAATTCACTATCTTTTCCTAGATTTTAACTTGGATTAAATGATTGGAAGTCATTTGTATTTTTATACTAAAAAGATATGAGCCTCATCAGTAGATGGAAACGTAAAGGAAGAGTCATACTACGTCTACGAAATGTCAATATCATGCTGCAGCTTCAAATCCAAAATGGTGATGTGATGTAAAATGATAGTCGATTTGTCGTAGTAGGCATACCAGTAAGAAAAGTGATCCAATAATAACATGTAATCCGTGAAAACCTGTTGCTACAAAAAATGTTGATCCATAAATTCCATCAGCGATTGTAAATGGAGCTTCATAATATTCTATTGCTTGAAGGGTAGTAAAATATACGCCTAAAATAATGGTAAAAAATAGCGATTGAGTTGCCTCCTTTCGATTACCTTGCATAATGCTATGATGGGACCATGTGACTGTAACTCCTGAGGCCAGTAAAACTGCAGTATTTAGTAAAGGGACTTCAAATGGGTCAAGTGGGATAATGCCAGTTGGAGGTCAACATTCTCCTAGTTCTGGTGTAGGGGCTAAGCTTGAGTTATAAAATGCTCAAAAAAATCCTAGAAAGAAGAACACCTCTGATGTAATAAATAAAATTATTCCGTATCGTAATCCTTTTTGTACTGGTGGGGTATGGTGGCCTTGAAATGTTCCTTCACGAACAATGTCTCGTCATCATTGAAATATTGTTATTAATATAATAATTAAACCTAAAGATAAAATTATTATAGATCCAAAATGAAATCATATTGCTAAGCCTGATGTTATTAATAATGCAGCAATAGCTCCTGTTAATGGTCAAGGACTAGGGTCAACTATGTGGTAGGCATGTGCTTGGTGGGCCATTATACGTTTTCTTGTAGATATAGGCTTAATAGAAGAATAAATACGTAGGCTTGAATTATTGCAACCGCAATTTCTAATATGGTAAGTAGAAATAATACAAGTATTGTTAGAGCGGCTATAATAGGTATTATAGGGATAAGAACTAAAGTGGCTGTTGCAATTAATTGAATTAATAGGTGACCGGCTGTTAAATTAGCTGTAAGTCGGACTCCTAATGCTAATGGTCGAATAAATAGACTAATGGTTTCAATAATAATAAGAATTGGAATTAATAAGGTTGGGGTGCCTTCCGGTAATAGATGTCCAAATGCAGCGGTTGGTTGATTACGAATACCAATTACAACTGTGGCAAGTCAAAATGGCACTGCTAATCCAAGATTTAGTGATAGTTGGGTTGTAGGGGTAAATGTATATGGGAGTAAGCCTAAAAGATTTATTATAATTAAAAATACCATTAATGATATAAAAATTATAGCTCATTTATGTCCATTAATATTTAATGGATTTATTAGTTGTTTAGTAAATTTTTGTATAAATCAAATTTGAAGTGTTGATAGCCGATTATTTAATCATTTATTTGTTGGGTTTGGTAATAATAATCATGGTAAAACCGTGGCTACCATTATTAGTGGAATGCCTATTATCGAGGGGCTCAAGAACTGGTCAAAAAAACTTAGGTTCATGGTCAGTTTAAGGATTCAGGTTTATTTTTTTTTATATTTTTTAACGTTGGCTCATTTAGGTTATTAAAATTACTAATTTTAAAAGTTAAGATTAATAAAAATACAACTCATGTTATAATAAAAATAGCAAATCAGGGCCCGGGATTTAATTGTGGCATATCATTAAGGGTGTGGTAAATCACCGATCTATAGCTTAAAAGGCTATTGCTTAGTTTGAAAGCTTCTTAATGATAGTTCTAATATAGATGAGGACCAGTTTTGAAAGTAGTTTAATGTAGTTGCTTCTACAACAATTGGTATGAAGCTATGATTTGCGCCACAAATTTCTGAGCATTGACCGTAATATACTCCGGGGCGAGAGGCAATAAAAGTTGTTTGGTTTAATCGACCTGGGATAGCGTCAGTTTTAATGCCTATAGATGGAACTGCTCATGAGTGTAAAACATCTTCTGCAGAAATAAGTATTCGAATGGGGGATTCTATTGGTACTACTATTCGGTTATCAACTTCTAATAGGCGAAACTGTCCTGGTAAAAGATCTTGAGTTGGCACTATATATGAGTCAAATACTAAATCTTCATAATTTGTAAATTCATAACTTCAATATCATTGATGTCCAATGGCTTTTACTGTAAGGTGAGGATCATTAATTTCATCCATAAGATACAAAATACGTAATGAAGGGAGGGCAATAACAATTAAGATAATTGCTGGTATAACAGTTCATACTATTTCAATTTCTTGGGCATCTATAGCATTAGTGTTAGTTAATTTTGTGGACATCATAATTGTAATAATATAAACAACTAATGTACTAATTAAAAAGACCGCTATTAATGCGTGGTCGTGAAAATGTAGTAATTCTTCTATAATAGGGGAAGCTGCATCTTGAAATCCTAGTTGTGATGGGTGTGCCATTAAAAGATGTATAAGATTTTAACCTATAATTAAACCACGACAAGGTTTTGTAATATTTTACTAACATCCTATAAGTAAGTGACAGAGTGGCTATGTTGTTAACTTGAAATTAATATACGTGGGTTCAATTCCCTCCTTTCTTGTTAGTAAATTCGAGCTTGAACATATGAAGGCTCTTCAAATGTATGATATGGTGGAGGACACCCGTGAAGCCACTCAATATTTGTGGAGCTTAATTCAGTTATTAATACTTCACGTTTTGATGAAAATGCCTCTCAAATAATAAATATTATTATAATTACTGCAATAAGAGAAATTAATGATCCAATTGATGAGGTTGTGTTTCATAGTGTGTAAGCGTCTGGGTAATCAGAGTATCGTCGTGGTATGCCTGCTAATCCTAAAAAATGTTGAGGAAAAAAGGTTAAATTAACTCCGATAAATATTACCCCAAAGTGGATTTTAGATCATGTGTGGTGTAGTGTATATCCTGAAAATAGTGGAAATCAATGGACAAACCCCCCCATAATGGCAAATACAGCTCCTATGGACAAGACGTAATGAAAGTGTGCTACTACATAATAAGTATCATGTAAAACAATATCTAATGATGAATTAGCGAGAACAATTCCAGTTAAGCCTCCAACAGTAAATAAAAAAATAAATCCTAGAGCCCATAATATTGCAGCATCTCATTTAATAGACCCGCCATGCATTGTTGCTAATCAGCTAAATACTTTTACTCCGGTAGGGATAGCAATAATTATTGTAGCGGATGTAAAGTAAGCTCGTGTATCTACATTTAAGTCTACTGTAAATATGTGATGGGCTCATACAATAAACCCCAATAATCCGATTGATATTATAGCTCACACTATGCCTATATACCCAAACGGCTCTTTTTTTGCTGAATAATATGTGACAATGTGTGAAATTATTCCAAACCCTGGTAAAATAAGAATATATACTTCAGGGTGACCAAAAAATCAGAATAAGTGTTGATAAAGAACTGGGTCTCCGCCCCCAGCCGGATCAAAAAATGTTGTATTTAGGTTTCGATCGGTCAATAGCATTGTGATTCCTGCAGCAAGGACTGGTAGTGAAAGTAAAAGAAGAATTGCTGTAATTAATACGGATCAAACAAATAGGGGTGTTTGGTATTGTGTTATTGAAGGGGGTTTTATATTAATAGAAGTTGTAATAAAATTAATTGCCCCTAAAATTGATGAAATACCCGCTAGATGAAGTGAGAAAATTGTTAAGTCGACAGAGGCTCCGGCATGTGCTAAATTACCAGCTAGCGGGGGGTATACAGTTCAGCCGGTGCCCGCACCAGCTTCAATCCCGGATGATGCCAAAAGTAATAGAAATGATGGAGGTAGAAGTCAAAAGCTTATATTATTTATTCGTGGAAATGCTATATCAGGAGCTCCAATTATTAACGGTACTAACCAATTTCCAAATCCGCCGATTATTACAGGCATGACCATAAAAAAAATTATAACAAATGCATGAGCAGTCACGATTACATTATAAATTTGATCGTCTCCAAGTAGTGCTCCCGGTTGACTTAATTCAGCTCGGATCAAAAGGCTTAGGGCAGTTCCGACCATTCCGGCCCAGGCACCAAATACTAAATATAGAGTGCCAATATCTTTATGATTAGTTGAAAATAGTCACCGAGTGATTATCACAGGTAAAATGGCTGAATCAGGTGAAGGGTTGTAACCCCTTTTATAAAGGTTTTAATCCTTTTTTTACCAAGCCTTGTGGTGTAAAAGCACATAAAATTGCAAATTTTATAGAGTAAATTAAGTTTTTCCGGGGCTTCTCCCGCGTTCTTGTTCTGACACGCGGGAGAAGTAGATTAAAGCTCTCTGGATTGAGCGTTTAGCTGTTAACTAAGAGGTCGTAGGATAAAAGCCTTCTAATCTAGAAAGGTCTTAGCTTAATTAAAGCATCTGGGTTGCATTCAGATAATGTGGGGTAGAGTCCTACAGGTCTTAAGCAAGGGCTAGAAGATTTTAACTTCTGCTTAAGGCTTTGAAGGCCTTTGGTCTAGTTAGCCTAAGTCCTTATAAAAATAGATTAATTATTAAAGGCGTGATAGGAATTAGCATGGTTGATATTATAATTATAATTGGTAAGGGGTGAAGTGTATTAGTCTTTAATCGTCAATAAAGTTTAGAATTGGGTACATTTGGGGATGATGTTAGGGATACAGCATAAGATAATCGCAAGTAAAAAAATAAGCTTAATAAGGTTGAAAGTGCCATTAGTGAGGCTATAATTATTAAACCTTGTTTAGTAATTTCTTGAATAATTAATCATTTGGGAATAAATCCTGAAGTAGGGGGGAGTCCTCCTAAGGATATGAGTGTAATTATTATTATAGATGTTAATACTGGGTTTTTAATTCCTGATACAGTTAATTTATTAATATTTAATGAATTAAAATAAATTAATATTATAAATATACACAAAGTTAAAATTAAGTAAATTAACAAGTTTATCATTATTAGGGGGGGCAAGAATATTAAAATTAATACTATCCACCCCATGTGTGCAATAGATGAATAAGCCATGATTTTTCGCAGTTGTGTTTGATTGAGTCCGCCTCATCCCCCAATTAGTGTTGATAATAGAGCTATAATGATTAATATATATGGGTTTAGAAGATGGTGTGTTATAATTAGTAGGGCTATTGGTGCCAATTTTTGTCAAGTTGATAAAACTAAGCAGGTTATTAAGTTTAATCCTTGAAGTACATCCGGTAGTCATAGGTGAAATGGGGCAATTCCAAGTTTTAAAGATAGTGCGATTGTTAATATAATTGATGATAATTGGGTTTGGGTATTTATGATTGTTCACTCTCCAGTAAATCATGCATTAATTGTTGATGTATATAAAATTAAGGCAGATGCTGATGCTTGAATTAAAAAATATTTAATGGCTGCCTCAGTTGCTCGTGGATGATGAAGTTTAGTTATTAGTGGAATAATCGCTAGTGTGTTAATTTCTAGACCTATCCAAGCTATAAATCAATGGTTACTAATAAGTGTAATTATAGTGCCCAGGGAGAGACTTGATATTAAAATTGATAATGCATATGGGCTCATTAGCGGAAGGAGGATTTTAACCAACATTTTTGGGGTATGGGCCCAAAAGCTTATTTAGCTTATCCCGCTAAGAAGTGGTGTAAATGGATGCATGAGGAGTTTTGATCTCTTAAGAATAGGTTCAAGTCCTTTCTTTTTAAGGAAATGAGGGGGTTTGAACCCCTATGTTTTACTTTATCAAAATAAATCCTAACTTTCGGGCACATATCCTAAATTATTGGGGGGATGCCAGAGGCTATGATTGGTAGTGAGATGTGAAAAATTGTTATGGAAATTGTAATTGGTAGGAAGTTTTTTCAGATTAGGTGTATTAATTGATCATATCGAAATCGAGGATATGATGCGCGCACCCATAAGAATAATATTGATAAAATAGTTGCTTTTATTATGAGGGTTAGCGTATATATTTCTGGTTGATGATGATTATAAGCTATGCCTAGGAATAGAATTGCAGAGAGAGTATTTATTAATAAAATATTTGTATATTCTGCTAAAAAAAATAGGGCGAATGGGCCTCCTGCATATTCTACATTAAATCCTGATACAAGTTCTGATTCCCCCTCGGTTAGGTCAAATGGTGCTCGGTTTGTTTCTGCTAGAGTTGAAGTAAATCATATTGCTGCTATAGGTCAGGCCGGAATAATTAGTCATATAAATTCCTGAGTAATATTAAAATTTATTAGTGAGAAACTTCCTGTTAATAATACAAGGCATAATAAGATTAAGCCTAGTGTAACTTCATATGAGATTGTCTGTGCTACTGCACGAATGGAGCCAATTAGGGCGTATTTTGAATTTGATGATCATCCTGACCCTAGTACAGAATACACGGCTAAGCTTGAAAATGCAAGAATAAATAGAATGCCTAAGTTGACATTGGATAAGTTATTAGGCATTGGGATTGGGATTCAAATAGATAATGATAGGGTTAAGGCTAAAATTGGTGTAATAATAAATAGTATTTGTGATGATGTTGATGGCCGAATAGGTTCTTTAATAAAAAGTTTTAGGCCATCAGCTAATGGTTGAAGAATCCCCATAGGACCAACAATATTTGGACCTTTGCGTATTTGTATATAACCTAGGACTTTCCGTTCTACAAGAGTTAAAAATGCTACTGCTAATAATACTGGGATAATATATAGGAGAGGGTTAATAATTATAAAAATAAAACTATTCATAGTTAAAAAGAGGAGTTGAACCTCTGAGTGAAAGATTTTAGATCTTTTGCAATTACCAAACTCTGCCATTCTAACTAGCCCTTATCTTGGGTAAAGTTTATTCGCCTGAGTCTATTTTAATTGTTTTCAATAGGATGAGGTAGAGCTTGCTTATATATTGGCTCTATCTTTTCGGTCCTTTCGTACTGGAAAATATTTTATATAGATAGAAACTGACCTGGATTACTCCGGTCTGAACTCAGATCACGTAGGACTTTAATCGTTGAACAAACGAACCTTTAATAGCGGCTACACCATCGGGGTGTCCTGATCCAACATCGAGGTCGTAAACCCATTCGTCGATAGGAACTCTTGGAAAGGATTGCGCTGTTATCCCTAGGGTAACTTGGTTCGTTGATCAATATATTGGATCAATTATGTTAAATATTTTATTTTTTAGAACTGTAGTTCATAAGTTAAGATTTTTTTCATCTCGGAGGTTTTGTTTTTCTCCGTGGTCGCCCCAACCTAAAATTTTGATCACTATGTTTTATTTAATATTTTACCTTTTGGTTTATGTAATATACAATTGACCATATATTTAAAGCTCCATAGGGTCTTCTCGTCTTATATTTATATTCCCGCTTCTGCACGGGAAGATCAATTTCATTGATTAATTTAGGGAGACAGTTGAACTTTCGTCTTGCCATTCATACTGGTCTTTATTTAAAAGACAAGTGATTACGCTACCTTTGCACGGTCATAATACCGCGGCCGTTAAACTAATGTCACTGGGCAGGCAGGACCTCTTATACTTTGATTGCAAGAGGCGGTGTTTTTGGTAAACAGGCGAAGTTCATATTTGCCGAGTTCCTTCCTATATTTTTAATCTTTCTGGTGTGCTCCTGTGTTGGGTTAACGGTTGGTTTAATAAAATTATCTTGTAAAATATTATATTTCCTTCGGTTAGGTTCGTTAATTATCAGTGAGTTATTCGTTCTGATTTACACTTGCACTGAGAGAATAACTTCTTATTACTAATTCTAGTATAAACACATCTATTTGAATAGATGGACTTAATAGTTTTAATAGATTAAGATTTTTTTATTGTTATAATAAGATTTAATAAATTAAGCTTTAACGCTTTTCATATGATTGCTGCTTTTAAGCCAACACAATTAATTTCTTTTATTAGTATAATCATTATCTATTGTTTTAGGTTGTATCCTTTATTAATAGAGCTGAACCTCTATTAATTAACTTTAAAATACTATTATTTACTTTATTTGTTTAAAAATATTTTAAGTTGAATTTAAGTTCATTTATTAAGTAACCAGCTATTACTAGGCTCGGTAGGCTTATCACCTCTACTCAGGAATCATCCCACTCTTTTGCCACAGAGAAGGGTTGGCTCGTTTTGCTGTTCCGGAGTAGCTCGTCTAGTTTCGGGATGTCTAACTTAAGTGCTTTATGTTAGGGTAAACTTACTAGACCATGATGCAAGAGGTAAAAGGTTTAGTCTTTGCTTTTTATTGTTTTTATGTTTTATTTAATTTCTATTTCATTTTTCCTTTACAGTACTATTTCTATTGCGCTATTAAGTTTTTCTATCACCTATACTAAAATGTTAAAATGTTTTATTTATTATTAAAAATTAATTTATCTTGGTAAGGTAGGCTAAATTTATTACTCAAAACAACTTGAATCTAACAAGTGTCTTCTTGGTGTAAGCAAGATGCTATAATTTTAGCTATATTTTGATAATCCAAGTACACCTTCCGGTAAACTTACCATGTTACGACTTACCTCCTCTTTTATTTTTATGTTTATATATTATAAGTTGTTTTTCTGAGGAGGGTGACGGGCGGTGTGTGCGCGCTCTAGGGCCTGTTTAAAAAGAACACTCTAATTTCCTTTTACTGCTAAATCCACCTTTAAATCCTTTTTCATAAAATTTTTCGTATTTTTTGTATAAAAAATGTAGCCCATTTCTTTCCACTTAATTCGCTACACCTTGACCTGACGTTTTTATGTTTATCATTATGCTTACTATTGATCATTTAAATGGTGAGCTGACGACGGCGGTATATAGGCGGGATTGGCAATAAGTGGTGAGGTTTAGCGGGGGGTATCAATTATAGAACAGGCTCCTCTAGGGGGGTGTAGAGCACCGCCAGGTCCTTTGAGTTTTAAGCTATGGCTCGTAGTACTCAGGCGGGGGTTCCAAAGTTTAAGGCTAAGCATAATAGGGTATCTAATCCTAGTTTGTTCCTTAGCTTTCGTGGGTTCAAGTAATTTGCTTATTAGAATATCTTTCGTTTTTAGGCTTCCTCTTAACAAGTACGTGCGACAGTTAAGTTAATTTTTATTTCTATTAATTTTAATATTATCTAACCACGCTTTAGGCCGTATTTATTAATTTGGGTTTCTCGTATAACCGCGGTGGCTGGCACGAAATTTACCAACTCTAAATATTATTACTGATTCAAGCTTATTGTCGCTTATTGTTCAATGTTTACCACTGCTGAATTCCTGTGGAGGTGTGGCTAGGCAGGATGTCATGGGCATATATGTGCCTGATACCCACTCCTTTTTTACTAAATGGTAATAAAGGGCATTTTCACAGGGATGCTGAGACTTGCATGTGTAAATATAATTTTAATTAATAATAAGGCTAGGACCAAACCTCTATGTTTTTGAGATATTTTTAAAATCTATCTTGGCATCTTCAGTGTCACACTTTTATTAAGCTACATAAAC